GTCTTTTTTAATTTTTAAATTGATTCAATTGTAAAATATGTAAAATATCACGATGTTTATATCTAGGGAGTAGTCACTTCAAAGTCAAAGTGAATTCTCCCTAGATACTTCGATTCAATTTAAGTACGGTCTGAAGATCTAGATTGCTCTAAAGGTGCAAAGCCATTTCATTTTTTCGATGTTTTTTTTTCAAAGAATCGAAAAATTGCACTAACTTCAATCGATTTGAAACTTAGTTTATTTTGTTTTTTTTTTTTTTTCGCTAAATAAATTGTGAAATGTTTTTCTATTTCTTTTCTAGAATACCCATTATCTGCTTTACATCTTCTATGCGAAAGTGTTCAATTTTCATAAGGTCTTCTTGACTCTTATTCAAAAGATCGAATAATGTATGTATATTGGACTTTTTGAGACAATTATAGATCCTGGGAGACATTTCTGATTGGTCAATAAAAATAGATTTCAATGCAATTTCTTTTCTCTTTTTCGTTAGTTTAGCCAATCTATCATGAAAAGTAAAAAAGGGGAAAGTAACCTTGTATTGATTGGTTTCTAAAGGTAAGTTTGCGTCTGCTGCCTGGAGAAAGGGAATAAATAAATCAATCAAACTCCGGGCGGCTTCATGAAGTGCTTCTTTAGGAGTTAAACTCCCGTTTGTCCATATTTCGAGAAAAAGGATCTCTTGTTTTTCATTACCGTTCCCATAAGACTGAATACTATGATTCGCATTTCGAACAGGCATGAATGCGGCATCTATAGAATAACTATTTCCGTCTTGAAAGTTATTTGGTCTTTTTATGTTATATCCGCGATTCCTCTCGATTTGTAATCCAATACGCAAATCCATGGGTTCTGTTAGGATAGCTATGTGCTGCGTATTATCAACGATTTCTACAGAAGGGGGTAAGAGGATGTCTTGAGCAGTTACATACCCCGGACCTTTGGCACAAAGAAGCGCGTCACAAGTTCCATAAAGATTACTTCTTAATACTATTTCTTTCAAATTCATTAAAATTTCATGTACCGATTCTTGAATCCCCGCTATAGTAGAATATTCATGCGGGATTTTATCAGATTTTGCGCGTGTAATACATGTTCCTTCTATTTCTCCAAGCAAAACTCTTCGCATCGCAATGCCTATTGTGTCGGCTTGACCTTTCATAAGTGGAGACAAAATAAAACGCCCATAATAAAGACGCTTACTGTCTGCTCTTGATTCAACACACTTCCACTGTAGTGTCCGAGTAGATACTTTTACTTTCTCTCGAACCATAATAATATTATTTGGTAGATCATTGAGTCATTTATTTCTCTTGAAATCTCTTCAATGTTTATTTCTACACCCGTCTTTTTTTAGGGGGTCTGCAACCATTATGTGGCATAGGAGTTACATCTCGTACGAAATTTAAAAGAATACCGCTTCGACGAATAGCTCGTAATGCTGCATCTCTTCCGAGACCTGGACCCTTTATCATGACTTCTGCGCGTTGCATACCTTGATCCGCCACTGCGCGAATAGCATTTCCCGCTGCGGTTTGAGCAGCAAAAGGCGTACCTCGTCTCGTTCCCCTGAATCCACAAGTCCCGGCCGAGGACCACGAAATTACCCGACCTCGTACATCTGTAACAGTCACAATGGTGTTGTTGAAACTTGCTTGAACATGAATAACGCCCTTTGGTATTCGGCGTCCACTTTTACGTGAACCAATCCGTCCCGGCCTACGTGAAACACTTCTTGGTGTAGATTTTGCCATATTTGATCATTTCATAAATCGAAGTCAAAGATATATGGATATATCCATTTCATGTCAAAACGGATCCTTTATTTCGATTTGTTCGTCGGGTTCTTTTCTCGAGTCCCTTTTCGAAAGATTATCCTTGTCTTTGTTTATGTCTTGGGTTGGAACAAATTACTATAATCCGGCCCCTCCTACGGATCAGTCGACATTTTTCACAAATTTTACGAACTGAAGCCCTTATTTTCATAATTATTATTCCTTAAATGAATTTCGAATCTACTTATTGGAAGAAAATAAGTTTCTTGAAATTTTTGAACCGTGGTTTGTAGCCCCCTGAAAGGAATGTTGCAAAATCACCTAATTACTCAAATCCTGTAGTCTAGAGATTAATATTCTATATCCGCCCTCTATTTGAATCATAAGGACTTCTTGCAATTTTGACTCTCTCCACCGAGCGTATATGTATATATGTATCAAAACGGGGCGGATCGTTCTTGAAATATACCTAGAATCATACTTTGTTCTTTAAACCGTCGAAACTAAACCGACCTCAGAGCATACCGTTGATAAGTTATTCACTAATTAAACCCCGAGGAACCCCCCTCCCCCACTTTTGATTCCACAATACAACAGTAAGCTTCGGATAGAAGAAGAATTACCATATATAACATAAAATTTCCCCGCCGATTCTTTCTAGTCGAGCCGCTCGGTCTGTCATTATACCCTGAGAAGTAGAGAGAATTACAATCCCCATCCCATCTAAAATTCTAGGAATTCTTTGATAGTTAAAATAGATTCGTAGACCAGGTCGACTGATTCGTTTTAAATTTAAAATGGGTCTATAGGGTCCTTTCCTATTCCTTCTATGTCGTAGGGTTAAAACAAAAAATTCTTTTTTGTTTTCCGAGAGTTTCCTTACGTTTTCTATAAAGCCCTCTCGCAAAAGTATTTTAACAATGTTTTCGGTGATGTTAGTAGATGCTATTCGAACTGTCCCCTTTCTATTCATGTCAGCATTTCGTATAGAAGTTATTATGTCAGCAATAGTGTCCTTGCTCATGATAAACTACAAGTTTTGGTACTTCCGAATTTTTATATAATCAACATGCTTTTTTTTTAGGAAAATTATTAAAAGTATATGCGTGAGACATACTCGACTAAACTTTTATTTATCTATTTGATTTTAATATTATCACTATAGCACGGTCCTATCTTATAATACTTCCGGCGCTAATGAAACTATTTTAGTAAAATTCAACTGTCGCAATTCCCGGGCGATCGCACCAAAAACTCGAGTTCCCTTTGGATTTCCCTCTTGATCAATGACAACTGCAGCATTGTCATCATACCGTATTATCATACCGTTATCGCGTCTGAGTTCTTTACAAGTACGTACAATTACTGCTCTGATCACTTCTGATCTTTCTAGAGGCGTATTGGGTACTGCTTCCTTGATCACAGCAACAACAACGTCCCCAATATTAGCATATCTACGATTACTGGCTCCTATGATTCGAATACACATCAATTCTCGAGCACCGCTATTGTCTGCTACATTCAAATGGGTTTGAGGTTGAATCATATCGTTTTTTGAATCTATTTTTTTAATGTTTAATTTAAAGTAAAGCACTGAACGGACGAAGTAAAAAAAAAAAAGAAATAAAATCGTATTTTTTTATACCCAAGATCCTTTTATTTATTTCAGCATCCCTATGCCGAAATTATGAATTGAGTTCTTATCGGCATTTTAGACGCCGCTATTGAAATAGCCTTTCGAGCTATATTTTCGGCTACTCCACTCATTTCATAAAGTATTCTACCCGGTTTAACGACGGCTACCCAATATTCGGGGGACCCTTTCCCGGACCCCATACGTGTTTCTGTGGGTCTTACCGTAACAGGTTTGTCGGGAAATATGCGTACCCATATTTTTCCCCCGCGCCGTACATTTCGTGTCATTGCTCGGCGTCCCGCTTCAATTTGTCGAGACGTGATCCAAGCGGGTTCAAGTGCTTGAAGAGCATATTTACCGAAGGCAATCTGATTACCTCGATAAGATATTCCTTTTATTCTTCCTCGATGTTGTTTACGGAATCTTGTTCTTTTGGGGTTATAATCGATAGTTCTTTCGTAATGCCATCTCTACTACAGAACTGGACATGAGAGTTTCGTCTCATCCAGCTCCTCGCGAATGAAAGGACTTAAAAAGGTTTTATCAAGATATACTGGGATTTAATGAATGATATACTAAAGCGTAGGATTTTTGGAAATTTCATCTAATTACTCTAGTCGGAATTGGTATATCGTGTTTATGTTTAGATAGAGAATTTAAACATGTAGATTCTCTATAAAGAGAATCTCAATGTCTTTTTTTTTTTTTAGCGTTATGTTATAACAAATCTTTTAAAAGCCAATCAAAGAAAATTTTCGCGGGCGAATATTTACTCGTTCAATATCTATTTCAGTTGTAGGATTAGTTCATGACCTCTCCCAATAAAAGAATAGTTTAGTTCCTCGGTTCATTCCGCCATCCCACCCAATAAATCATTAAGATTCATTTCCAATAGAATCCTTTTTATTCACGGGTTCCGTCGTTCCCATTGCTTCTCGATTAATGGTTAGGTCTTAATTCTCCAACGGAGTCTTTTTTTCTTAAGTCAATTTTCTCAGTTTTTTATTGACTCGAGGCTCTTTGTTCTATGAGTGGATTCATCTAACTAAAGATGAATTATTATTGATGCTGTATTACACTGTTTTAAGAGATGACTCATAGACCTTACATATTGGAATCCTATATCATTGATATTTTTTTCTCTCTTTCTCTCATCCTTCCATTTATCCGTATGTTTTTCCATTTCCTTCCCAACTAATAATTTCACAATTAATAATCAGATTGGATTTTTAGAGTTATGAAAAAAAAATTCAGTTGCTACAACGATATGACCAATATATTATATCTTGACTGGTTCTTTGGATTCCGATTAGACAAAGCAATGGGTTGGTTATTAGTGCTCGAGTTATTAGTTCATACTACAGGACGGGACGGTCCAGTGTTTTGAATCCTCGCCCTAAAAAAACTAACGAGTCGCACACTAAGCATAGCAATTAGATAAAAAAAAATAAATCGAACTTTTATTCAACCCTATAGAATTGCGGAATTTCTCGTTTTGGTTTTGATTTTGGTTGAAAATACAAAGAGAAACGAGTTCGTTCTGTGTTTGGTTTAGTTCCATCAATGGGTAGACTTTAACGGACACGTAA